CCGTACCACTGAAAGGTTTAGTCGTACACTTGAACTTGAAAGATAACCTAATAAGGCGAAAGAATGCTTGTATAATGAAAATGGGTTTATATGGATCTTTTGGGGTTGAAAGCACACATCAAAATGACATTGACATAAATTGACAAGGTAATATTTCCATTTTTTCATCAGAAGAGGCGTATCCTTTGAGACAAAAATGGATTTTCCTTGATATCTAATATAATGTATGAAAGGATCCTTGAGCAAGCATAGGCTGTCCCCCCAATCCTTAGTAAAGACTTCTACAAAATGTTCTATTTTTCCATAGAAATATATTCGCTCAAGAAAGACCTGATAAAATGTTAATCGGAAATGAAAGGATTGCTTACAAAGAAAAAAGAAAACGGACTCGTATTCATATACATGAGAATTATATAAGAACAAGAAGAATCTTTGATTCTTTTTTACAAAAAAGGAAATAGATTTCTTTGGAATAATAAGACTGTTCAAATTCCAATACTCGTGAAGAAAGAGTCGTAATAAATGCAAAGAGGAGGGATCTTTCACCCAATAGCGAAGGATTTGAACCAATTTTTCTAGATGGATGGGGTACGGTATTAGTCCCTCTGACAGATAATTTAAATGTGGGAATTTGCCCTCTAAAAAAGGAAATATTGAATGAATTGATCGTAAATTATGAGATTTTACTATTTCTGATCTTTCTAAAGAGGATACTAATCGTAAGGAAAATGGAATTTCCACAATAACTGCAAACCCCTCCGATATCATTTGAAAATACAAATTTTTGTTATACCTAAAAAATGTATTTTGGTTAGAATCATTAGCAGAAATAATCAAATGATTCTGTTGATACATTCGAGTAATTAAACGTTTTACGATTAGTAAACTATATTTATTGTCATAACTTACATTTTCTAACAAAATAGATCTATTTAAGTCACGATCATGAGCAAATGTATAAATATACTCCCGAAAGATAAGTGGGTATAGGAAGTCATTTTTTAGAGATCTATCTATTTCTAAATTTCTTTGAGATTTCTCTATTTTCATTTTTAATTCGATTTGATTGAAGCAAAGATAGGGAGTTTATTGGGTTATTAAATGATACATAGTGCGATACCATAAAAACAAAATAGTATAATATAAAAAGAATAGATACCTCGGAAATAGTTAAACTCACCAACGGACCCTCTATCCTCTCTTTTTTCCATCTAATTGGTTTATGTTCATTTATAGGGTAATAGGTGACTAGAAATCCTTTAATTTTTCAAGTCAATCACTCTTTTTTGATTTTGGAAAAAAAAAATTGCTTTATCAATATACTTTTTCTTCTACACATTCAACTCCCCTTCATAGTGGAGAATAGCTAATAGTTAGGACTCATTAAAAAAATCGAAAATCCACTCAAGAAAAAGCTTTTCCCGCACTAGGCACTAATCTATTTTTAACGTCTAATTAGATCGGAAAATCATTCAAATTAAGAACGGGAGCTCGTTGCTTTTTTATTTCCCTATAATTGGAGCCGCGGAGCTCTGTCCATTTATTAACTCGACCCAACCCCAACTTTGAATTTGAATTCATTTGTTTTTATGTTACGCACCAAGAATTCAAACAAGGTTTGTTTGGAGCCGATCCGGTAAGAATCAAATATTCTCAGAATTCTCCATTGATACGACATGCTGTTTTTTCCATTCATTCCTTTCAGGATCAGTCGTGGTCTTACAAATAATACCGATGGTATGGACGAATCCCTTTCTTCGTACAAATGTGTAAAAGCTGTTAGCCGCACTTAAAAGCCGAGTACTCTACCATTGAGTTAGCAACCCAAATACAAATAATTAGGTTATGTAGATAGAATCGGAATCAAAAATCAAAATAAATCAAAGAGAATAAATAAAGAGATTGAATCATACGACACAATCAAAACATTAAACTAACAAGAAATGAACACGAAATGAAATAGAAAAATTTCTAATTGATTCGGATAAAAAAATAGATAAAGTTTAATAAAGTCAAAATTTATAGATTATCTCTTGTCTCTTATGCTATCTATTCTTATATTTAAAATTGAAAATAATTTCAAAAATGGAAATATTCATTTTTATACATTTTTCTAATATAACAATACATTCAATACATTTCCATTTTTTTTTACAATCAAAAAAAAGACTTTTGTATCACAGCAAATCCAATAAACCTATCATTTCATTTGAATGAAGAAAAAAAAAAAAAAACCAAACCACTGGAATAGATATAAATAAATCTACAGATAAGATCTAATTACCCAGATCGGATTATATTTATTTGATACACTGTTGTCAATATGAATGTAAATCTGTTAATAAAAAAATACACAATGAAGAAAACAAAAGAATTAATTCAAATTAACCCCATATTTTATTGATATTTTATTGATATTTTATTGATATTTTATTGATATTTTATTGAATCATATAAATATTTTTTGATTTCCAATACGAATATTAGCAAACCAATAAGA